TACTGCTACTTCTTCTCGAACCATACTAATATTATTGTTTGATCAGATCATTGAATCATTTATTTCTATTGCAATCCATTCAATTTTGATTTCTACACACGTCTTTTTTTAGGAGGCCTACATCCATTATGTGGCATAGGGGTTACGTCACGTACGAAACTTAATAGTATACCACTTCTACGAATGGCTCGTAATGCTGCATCTCTTCCGAGACCAGGGCCTTTTATCATGACTTCTGCTCGTTGCAGACCCTGATCCACTGCCGTACGAATAGCATTTCCTGCTGCGGTTTGAGCAGCAAATGGTGTCCCTCTTCTTGTGCCTCTGAATCCACAAGTACCAGCGGAGGACCAAGAAACCACCCGACCTATTACATCTGTAACAGTCACAATGGTATTGTTGAAACTCGCTTGAACATGAATAACTCCTTTTTGTATTCTACGTCCATTCTTACGTGAACCAATTCTTGGTATAGCTTTTGTCATATTTTATCATCTCATAAATATGAGTCAGAGATATACGGATATATCCATTTCGTGTCAAAACAGATCCTTTATTTGTACATCGGACCGTTTAGAAAGTCCCTTGTTAGAAAGATTACCCCTGTCTCTGTTTATGTTTCGGATTGGAACAAATTACTATAATTCGTCCCCGCCTACGGATCAGTCGACATTTTTCACAAATTTTACGAATGGAAGCCCTTATTTTCATATTTGTTATTCCTTAATTCCAAATATACTCCTTGGAAGAAAATAAGTCTCTTGAAATTTTGAACCTCGAATTGTATTCCCATGAAAGGAATGTTTAAATTCAAATAAAAAGCCACCTAATCATTCGACTCTTTGTTGCGAAGTCTATAAATTATACGTCCCCTAGTTGAATCATAACGACTTACTTCGATTTTGACTCTATCTCCTGGTAGTATCCGGATAAAACTCCGTCGGATCCTCCCCGAAACATAACCTAAAATCAGATCTTCATTGTCTAAACGAACTCGGAACATACCATTGGGAAGTGATTCAGTAATTAAACCTTCGTGAATCAATTTTTGTTCTTTCATTCCAGGTAACCCCCTTGAAGTATCAACTAATGGAGGAGGAGTAATAGTAGACAATTCGTCTTTCCTCTCTTTTTCCCAAATAGCAAGTTACGGATCAAATTCGGATACCAGAAGGATCACCAGATATAATACAAAATTTCTCCCCCAATTCTTTCTAGTCGAGCTTCTCGATCTGTCATTATACCTCGAGAAGTAGAAAGAATTACGACCCCCATTCCACCTAAAATCCTAGGAATTCGTTGATGGTTGGAATAGATTCGTAGACCGGGACGACTGATACGCTTTAAAATATTTCTATATGTTCCTTTCCTATTCCTTCTATGTCGCAGGGTTGAAACCAAGAAATATTTGTTGTTTTCCCTATGTTTCCTAACATTTTCAATAAACCCTTCTTTTAGAAGTATTTTAACAATGTTTTCGGCGATATTAGTAGATGCTATTCGAACCGTTCCTTTTTTATCCATGTTAGCATTTCTTATAGAAGTTATTATATCGGCAATAGTGTCCCTACCCATGACGAACTAAAATTATGGGTGCCTTCCAGTTTTGATATAATCAACATGTTCCTTTTTTTTTTTTTCATTTTTTCTTATTTATTTATGAATTATTAAAGGTATATGCGTGAGACACAATCTACTAACGTGATCTATTTCAGAGACCTGACTATACTCTATCACGGTCTCATCTACTAGTATTTATAAGACTTCAGGAGCTAATGAGACTATTTTAGTGAAATTCAACTGTCTCAATTCCCGCGCGATCGCTCCAAAAACTCGAGTTCCTTTTGGATTTCCTTCTTGATCAATGACAACTGCTGCATTGTCATCATATCGTATTATCATACCGTTGTCGCGTTTGAGTTCTTTACATGTACGTACAATTACAGCTCTGATCACTTCTGATCTTTCGAGAGGCATATTGGGCACTGCTTCTTTGATTACAGCAACAATAACGTCACCAATATGAGCATATCGTTGATTACTAGCTCCTAGGATTCGAATACACATCAATTCTCGAGCCCCGCTGTTGTCCGCTACATTCAAATGGGTCTGAGGTTGAATCATATCATTTTTTTTTTTTGAATCTGCTCTTTCAATGCAAAAGGCAAAGGAAAAAGAGAGAAATATTGTCTGCCCAGAAATCCAAAAATCTGCGATTGTATTTTTCATCACAAATACCCTTCACATACCTATCACGCGATAATGAATTGAGTTCGTATAGGCATTTTGCACGCAGCTATTGAAATAGCTGCTCTGGCTACAGTTTCTGATACTCCGCCCATTTCATAAAGTATTCGACCGGGTTTAACGACAGATACCCAATATTCGGGAGATCCTTTCCCCGAACCCATACGTGTTTCGGTAGGTCTTACTGTAACGGGTTTGTCGGGAAATATACGTACCCATATTTTTCCACCACGGCGTGCATATCGTGTCATTGCTCGTCGTCCTGCTTCTATTTGTCTAGATGTGATCCAAGCGGGTTCAAGTGCCTGAAGAGCGTATCTGCCGAAACAAATATGATTGCCTCGATAAGATATTCCCTTCATTCTTCCTCTATGTTGTTTACGGAATCTGGTTCTTTTGGGGTTATAGTTGATGGTTGTTTCTCAATCCCATCTCTACTGCAGAACCGGACATGAGAGTTTCTTCTCATCCAGCTCCTCGCGAATGAAACGATTCAATAAGATTACGTATATGTATTTATTGAATGAATAATACACTGAATCATGGAATTTATTGATATTTAATCTGTCACACGGGAAGCCATATAGTATATAGTATATACGGCTAGACGGATATTTCTATTTTATTTATATGGGATAATGCCTTTCTTTTGAAAATGAATCCTTGACCTTTACCGAATCTGTCAAAATACTGCAATCCAATAATGGTTTCGCGGGCGAATATTGACTCTTTCCATATTTGCTTCATTCGTAGGGTGAACCCATGACCTATCAGAAGAAATTAATTGGTTCCTGGTTGATTCCGCCATCCCACCCAATGAATCATTAGGATTCGTTTTCAATAGAATCTTCCGCAGTCACAGGTTTCGTCGTTCCCATAGCTTTTCCATTAATGGCTAGGCCTGAACTATGCAATGGAGCTCCTAATTAAATTCGTTCCCGAGCCAATCTCCCCAGTCTCTATTGACTCGGGGCTCTTTATTATTTGTATTTTTCTTATGAACCGTATTCATCTAATTATGGACGAATCAGTATTGATGCTTTATCACACTGCCTTTTATGATATGATGTGATTGATAGACCATACATATTGGAATCATATATCATGGAGATTCTCCTTCTCTCTTTCTCTCGCCCTTCCAGTTACCCACATCCCTCTATTTTTCTTTCCAACCTATAAATGGATTTTTCCTTTATGGAAAAAAAAAGATTTCAGTTGCTACAACTATATGATCGATACATCATATGGCGACTGCTTCCTTGGATCTCGATAATACAAAGCAATGAGTTGGTTACTAGTTCTTATAGTTATTAGTTAGGGGCTGGTCTGTTTTTTGAATCCCAACTTTAAATAAAAAACCAACGAGTCACACACTAAGCATAGCAGTTCCACCAAAAGGTCAATCGAATTTTTATTCAACCTTATAGAATTAGAATTGCTCATTTTTCATTTTTTTTTTTTATTGAAGTGAAAAGGAATAGTTTGTAGTTTTTGTTCTATCACTGAATAGAATGGCAAGCAAAGGAAGGGTCCATTATTGCTCGTCTACAAATATCCAAATTTTGATGCCCAATGCCCCATAGGCAGTTCGAACTGTATAGGAACAATGATCAATTTTAGCTCGAATGGTTTGGAGGGGAACCCTACCTTCTCTGATCCATTCGACACGTGCAATTTCTTTTCCGTCGATACGCCCTGCAATTTCCACTTGAATTCCTTTTGTGTCTGCTTGTTCAGTTAATTCAATAGCTTTTTTCATTGCCTTTCGAAACGAAACCCTATTCTTTAATTGTAGAGCTATATATTCTGCAAGAATATTAGGTTGTCCATAAGGTTTTGCAACTCTTGTAATAGCAATGTTAAGTCTCCGATTCACAGAATGAAGCCCCTTTTGTACATTGATCTGCAATTCTTCGATTCCTCGTGTTTGGCCTTCTATTAACAAATTTGGGAATCCAATATAGATTATGGCCTGGATCAAGTCCATTTTTTTTTGAATCTCTATATGTGCAATTCCAATTCCTTCGAAACTTGAAGATACTCTTATATTTTTTTGTACATATATCTTGATACAATCCCGTATTTTTTCATCTTCCTGGAGACCTATGTAATAACTTTTTGGTTGTGCGAACCAAAGGGAACGATGACTTTGGTTTTCGCCAAGGCGGAAACCGAGTGGATTTATTTTTTGACCCATCTTTTTTTTCTCTCTCTCTCTCCTTCTCTATATATCTTTCTATTATAGGATCTCTCCATACATTTTTTGTTTCTAAAAATATATCCTGATCTGTTTTCTTTTTAGAGCTATCCTTCAATACAATAATTATATGACAGGCGGGTCTTTCTATCGGATAACTACGTCCTCTAGCCCTGGGTTTTAACTTTTTCACGATAGTACCCCCATTGACTTCGGCTTTACTAATGACTGAATCAGCTTCGTTGAAACTTTTATTGTGACTAGCATTTGCTGCTGCAGAATAAACCAGTTTAAAAATGGGATAAAATGCTCGATAAGGCATCAGTTCCAGTAACATAAGTGTTTTCTCATAGGAATGCCCACGAATCTGATCAATGACTCTTCGTGCTTTGTGAGCAGACATACATATACGTTGAGCTAAAGCTTGTACTTGTGTACTCGAGCTCCTCTTCATCTTCTGCTTTTTCAAGGTCTTCTTCCACTTTCTCCACTTTGACATAAGATAAGGTTCGCCTCCCGCCAATGAACGATGAGCACCTATTTCACTTTATTTTATTAACGGAGAGATCTAGTATCGTTTCTCGCGTGTCCCTGGAAAGTAAGAGTAGGTGCAAATTCTCCTAATTTTTGACCCACCATACGATCCGTTATATAAATAGGTAAATGCGCCTTTCCATTATGAATGGCAATTGTATTGCCGATCATTGTGGGTATAATGGTAGATGCCCGGGACCAAGTTACTATTATCTCTTTTTCCTCTCTCATGTTAAGCTTCTTTATTTTTTCCAATAAATGATTAGCTACAAAAGGATTTTTTTTTAGTGAACGTGTCACGGCCTATTATTCCCCCCCCTTTTTTTTTGAAAAGACGAGTAAAAAACAATATTTATTTGATTTTGAATATTCCTATTTACGGCGACGAATAATAAAACTATTACTATATTTATTCCTTTTCCTACTTCTTCTTCCAAGCGCAGGATAACCCCAAGGGGTTGTGGGTTTTTTTCTACCAATCGGGGCCCTCCCTTCACCACCCCCGTGGGGATGGTCTACAGGGTTCATAACTACCCCTCTTACTACAGGACGCCTACCTAGCCAACACTTAGATCCGGCTCTACCCAAACTTTTCTGGTTCGCCCCAACATTACCCACTTGTCCGACTGTTGCTGAGCAGTTTTTGGATATCAAACGGACCTCCCCAGATGGAAATCTTAATGTGACCGATTTACCCTCTTTTGCAATCAGTTTCGCTACAGCACCTGCTGCTCTAGTTAATTGTCCACCCTTTCCAAGTGTGATTTCTATGTTATGTACGGCCGTGCCTAAGGGCATATGGGTTGAAGTAGATTTTTCTTTTTGATCAATAAAAACCCCTTCCCAAACCGTACAAGCTTCTTCCAAAGCATACGGCTTTCCGGATGTATATATATATATTATATGATGATATCTAGACAGATGGATTTTATATGAATCGTGTGATGAAGTACCACATGAGTGGATATATAGGAATACAAATCTGCCAAATCACTCATGTTATGATCTTATACATCCTAGGTCTCTCCGTTTCGTCATCTGGCTTATGTTCTTCATGTAGCATTCAGACCGAATGACTCTATGAAATTACGTCGCTACTTCCACATATTACGGGTAACGTAGGAGACATCTCTATTTTTCCCCGGGGGAATTTTTAGAATTACCACCACTTAGCTTTCAATTCACCTCTGACCATCAAATGAAATGTGAATAACCCATCCTCTTCTCTTTGAAACAAGGGTCGCTTCCGCTTCTGTCCGTGCTTCAAACAATTTTGTCTTCTCCATATTACCATATCTGGAGTGTCAATAATTTTATATGAGGAACTACTGAACTCAATCACTTGCTGCCGGTACTCTTCAGTTTTCTGTTGAGGTCTATCCCGTAGAGGTACTCAAATTGGATCAGTGATCAATTTCTAGGTTTCGTCGTAAACCTAATTGGTTACTTCCAATTACGTAAATCCATAGTTCAAACCGCACTCAAAGGTAGGGCATTTCCCATTGATATAGGAACTTCTGTACCGGAAACAATGGTATCTCCAATTATAGCCCCTCTGGGATGTAAAATATATCTTTTCTCACCATCTCCATAGTGTATGAGACAAATGTATGCATTTCGATTAGGGTCATATTCTATGGTTACGATCCTAGCAGATATGTCTTTTTCATTCCGTCGAAAATCGATTTTACGGTATAGACGCTTATGGCCTCCTCCTCTATGCCCTGCGGTAATGATTCCCCTGGAATTACGACCTTTACCACAGCGATGCTGTCCATAGATCAAATTATTTCGCGGATTGGATTTCACTTGACTGTCTACGGATCCTTTGCGTATGCTCGGGGTAGAAGTTTTGTATAAATGTATCGCCGTGTTATTTAGTATTTTTTTTCTTTTTTTTTTTTTACTAAAATTCTTTTCTCTTCTCTATAAGAGGTAAAATAGAATAACCCGGTTGAAGCGTAATGATCATACGTCTGTAATGCATTGTATGTCCCATAATGGGTCCCATTCTTCTACCCTTTCCCGGGTAGTTGATGACTATTTATAGCTATTACTTTGACGCCAAAGAAAAGAGTTCGACCCAATGCTTTATTTCTGTCCTAGTTGATCCTGATTCGACATTAGAAGTATATTGATTGTTCCCCAATAACCGAATACTTTTTTCTGTAAAGACTACATATTTGATTCCATCCATAAATCTACTTTCTTCCCCACGAGTTCCAGTATCGATAAGAATTCTAGTTCTTACTCTTCATATGTTATGGTTGGTATGAATATACCATACCAATTCGTTATGTATGGATGATGAGATTCCATTGATACGGAGCCAGTGGAACTAGCCTTATTGAATGTCCCCGTTGGCCTGCATCCAGCAGGAATTGAACCTACGAATTCGCCAATTATGAGTTGGGCGCTTTAACCATTCAGCCATGGATGCTTCACTGGGGTCATTGTACATCGCAAGTGACCCAAATTCAATTCACTTAGATTCTTTTGGATTCTTTAGGAGGAATCAATGAAATGAGAGGGCATCAATTCAAATCCTGGATCTTCGAATTGAGAGAAATCAAGAATTCTCACGATTTCTTGGATTCATGGATACAACCCGATTCGGTGAAATCTTTCACTTCCCTTTTTTTCCACCAAGAGCGCTTTATGAAACTTTTTGATTCCCGAACTTTGAGTGTCCTAATTTCACGTGATTCACAGGGTTCAATTCGTCGACATTGCACGATCAAAGGTGTAGTACTGCTTGTACTTGTAGTAGCGGTCCTTATATACAATCGAAATAGGGTCGAAAGAAAAAATATCTATTTGATGGGGCTTCTTCCTAAACCTCTGCGTTCCATTGGACCCCCCAATTATACATTGAAAGAATCCTTTTGGTCTTCCAATCTCAATAGGTTGATTGTTTCGCTCCTGTATCTTCCAAAAGGGAAAAAGATCTATGAGAGTTGTTTCATGGATCCGAAAGAAAGTACTTGGGTTCTTCCAATAACTAAAAAGTGTATCATGTCTGAATCTAACTGGGGTTCGCGGCGATGGAGGAATGCGATCGTAAAAAAGAGGAATTCCAGCTGTAAGATATCGAATGAAATTGCAGCTGGAATTGAGATCTCGTTCAAAGAGAAAGATATAAAATATCTGGAGTTTTTTTTTGTATCCTATACGAATGATCCGATTCGCAAGGACCATGATTGGAAATTCTTTGACCGCCTTTCTCCGAGTAAGAAGCGAAACATAATCAACTTGAATTCGGGACAGCTATTCGAAATTTTAGTGAAACATTTGATTTGTTATCTCATGTCTGCTTTTCGTGAAAAAAGACCAATTGATGAGGGGGGGTTCTTCAAACAACAAGGAGCTGAGGCGACTATTCAATCAAACGAGATTGAACATGTTTCCCATCTCCTCTCGAGAAACAAGGGGGGTATTTTTTTGCAAAATTGCGCTCAATTTCATATGTGGCAATTCCGCCAAGATCTCTTCGTTATTGGGGGGAAGAATCGGCACAAATCGGATTTTTTGAGGAACGTCTCGAGAGAGAATTTGATTTGGTTAGACAATGCGTGGTTGGTAAACAGGAATCGGGTTTTTAGCAAGGTACGGAATGTATCGTCAAATATTCAATATGATTCCATAAGATCCATTTTCTTTCAAGTAACGGATTCTAGCCAATCGAAAGGATTTTCTGATCAATCCATAGATCCTTTCAATTCCATTAGTAATGAGGGTTCGGAATATCACACATTGATCAATCAAACGGAGATTCAGCAACTAAAAGAAAGATCAATTCTTTTAGATACTTCCTTTATTCAAACGGAACGAACAGAGATAAAATCAGATCGATTCTCAAAATACCTTTCCGGATATTCCTCAATGGCTCGGCTATTCCCGGAACGTGAGAAGCAGATGAATAATCATCTGCTTCCAGAAGAAATAGAAGAATTTCTTGGGAATCCTACAAGATCAATTCGTTCTTTTTTCTCTGATAGATGGTCAGAACTTCATCTGGGTTTGAATCCTACCGAGAGGTCGACTATAGATCAGAAATTGTTGAAGAAACAACAAGGTGTTTCTTTTGTCCCTTCGAGGCGATCGGAAAATAAAGAAATAGTTGATATATTCAAGATAATTACGTATTTACAAAATACCTCCTCAGTTCATTCGATTGCAGCAGATCCGGGATGGGATATGGTTCCGAAGGATGAACCGGATATGGACAGTTCCAATAAGATTTCATTCTTGAACGAAAGTGCATTTTTTGATTTATTTCATCTATTCCATGATCGGAACAAAAGGGGATACAGGTTGCACCACGAGTTTGAATTAGAAGAGACATTTCAAGAAATGGCAGATCTATTCACTCTATCAATAACCGAGCCGGGTTTAGCCTATCATAATAAGGAATTTGGCTTGTCTATTGATTCCTACGGAAAATTATTGAATGAGGTATTCAACTCCGGGGATGAATCGAAAAATAAATCTTTATTGGTTCTATCTTCTATTTTTTATGAAGAGAATGAATCTTTTTATCGAAAGATAAAAAAAAAATCGGTCCGGATCTCCTGCGGGAATGATTTGGAAGATCCAAAACCAAAAATAGCGGTATTTGCTCACAACAACATAATGGAGGCGATCCATCAATATAGATTGATCCGAAATCAGATTCAAATCCAATATAGTACCTATGGGTACATAAGAAATGTATTGAATCGATTCTTTTTAATGAATCGACCCGATTGCAACTTCGCATATGGAATTCAAAAGCATCCCATAGGAAATGATATTCTGAATCATCTAACTATAATAATAGATAAGATCAACCAACATTTATCCAATTTGAAAAAGATTAAGAATAAGTGGTTCGATCCTCTTATTTCTCGAACCGAGAGATCCACGAATCTGGATCCTAATGTATATAGATACAAATGCTCTAATGGAAGCAAGAATTTCCAGGAACATTTGGAGCATTTCGTTTCTGAGCAGAAACACCGTTTTCAAGTAATGTTCGATCGATTACGTATTACTCAATATTCGATTGATTGGTCCGAGGTTATCGACAAACAAGATTTGTCCAAGTCACTTCGTTTCTTTTTGTCCAAGTCACTTCTCCTTTTGTCCAAGTCGCTTCTCTTTTTATCTAAGTCACTTCCTTTTTTCGTTGTGAGTCTCGGGAATATCTCCATTCATAAGGCCGAAATCCGCATCTATGAATTGAAAGGTCTGAATGATCAACCCGGCAATCAGTTGTTAGAATCAATAGGTGTTCAAATCGTTTATTTGAATAAATTGAAACCCTTCTTATTGTATGATCATGATACTTCCCAAAGATCGAAATTTTTAATCAATAAAGGAACAATATTACCTTTTTTGTTCAACAAGATACAAAAGTGCATGATTGACTCATTCCGTACTAGAAAAAATCGAAGGAAATCCTTTGAGAACACGGATTCCTATTTATCAATGATATCCCACGGTCGAAACAATTGGTTGAATCCTCAGAAAAGTTCATTGATATCTTCTTTTTATAGAGCAAATAGACTTCAATTCTTGAATCATCCCCATCGCTTCTGGTTCTATTGTAACAAAGGATTCCATTTTTATGGGGAAAAGACCCGTATCCATAATTATGATTTTACATATGCACAATTCCCCAATATCTTGTGCATTCGCAACAAAATATTTTCTTTGTGTTTCGGTAAAAAAAAACATGTTTTGGGAGAGAGAGAGACTATTTCACCAATTGAGTCACAGGTATCTGGCATATTCATACCTAACAATGTTCCACAAAGTGGTAACGAAACGTATAACTTGTACAAATCTCTCCATTTTTCAATTCGATCCGATCCATCCGTTCCTATTTACTCGATTGCAGACATTTCTGGAACACCTGTAATAGAGGAACAAATAGTCAATTTTGAAAGAACTTATTGTCAGCTTCTTTCAGATATGAATCTATCTGATTCAGAAGGGAAAAACTTGCATCACTATCTCCGTTTCAATTCAAACATGGGTTTGATTCACACTCCATGTTTTGAGAAATATGTGCCGTCCGGAAAGAGGAAAGAACTGAGTCTTTGTCTAAAGAAAAACGTTGAGAAGGGGGAAGTAGGTAGAACCCTTCAACGAGATAGTGCTTTTTCAAATCTCTCAAAATGGAATTTGTTCCAAACCTATATGCCATGGTTCCTTACTTGGACGGGGTGTAAATATCTTTATTTCACCTTAAAAAACAATATTTATTTGATATTGAATATTCCCTTTCAATATTCCCTAAGTGGCAGTCAAAATTTTGTGTCCGTTTTTCATGATATTATGCATGGATCAGATATATCATGGCCAATTCCTCAGAAAAAGTGGTGGTCGATTCTTCCACAACGGAATCTGATAAGTGAGAGTTCGAGTAAGTGTTTACAGAATCTTCTTCTGTCCGAAGAAATGATTCATCGAAATAATGAGTCACCCATTCCATTGATATGGACACATCTGAGATCACCAAATGCTTGGGAGTTCCTCTATTCAATTCTTTTCCTTCTTCTTGTTGCTGGATATCTCGTTCGTACACATCTTCTCTTTGTTTTCCGAGCCTCTAGTGAGTTACAGACAGAGTTAGAAAAGATCAAATCTTTGATGATTCCATCATACATGATTGAGTTGCGAAAACTTCTGGATAGGTATCCTACATCTGAACTGAATTCTTTCTGGTTAAAGAATCTCTTTCTAGTTGCTCTGGAACAATTAGGAGATTCTCTGGAAGAAATACGGGATTCTGCTTCTGGCGGCAACATGCTATTGGGTGGTGGTCCCGCTTATGGGGTCAAATCAATACGTTCTAAGAAGAAATATTTGAATATCAATCTCATCGATCTCATCAGTATCATACCAAATCCCATCAATCGAATCACTTTTTCGAGAAATACGAGACATCTAAGTCGTACAAGTAAAGAGATCTATTCATTGATAAGAAAAAGAAAAAACGTGAACGGTGATTGGATTGATGATAAAATAGAATCCTGGGTCGCGAACAGTGATTCGATTGATGATGAAGAAAGAGAATTCTTGGTTCAGTTCTCCACCTTAACGACGGAAAAAAGGATTGATCAAATTCTATTGAGTCTGACTCATAGTGATCGTTTATCAAAGAATGACTCTGGTTATCAAATGATTGAACAACCGGGATCCATTTACTTACGATACTTAGTTGACATTCATAAAAAGTATCTAATGAATTATGAGTTCAATAGATCCTGTTTAGCAGAAAGACGGATATTCCTTGCTCATTATCAGACAATCACTTATTCACAAACCTCGTGTGGGGCTAATAGTTCTCATTTCCCATCTCATGGAAAACCCTTTTCGCTCCGCTTAGCCCTATCCCCTTCTAGGGGTATTTTAGTGATAGGTTCTATAGGAACTGGACGATCCTATTTGGTCAAATACCTAGCGACAAACTCCTATGTTCCTTTCATTACGGTATTTCCGAACAAGTTCCTGGATGACAAGCCTAAAGGTTATC